CTAATTGGATGCCCTACTGCGTTACAAAATTTCGCTTTAGCCAATGATCCAATCAGAGGAATAATTGGAACTATTGTATCGAGTTTATTGGGAGCATTATTTAGTAGAAATGAATTTTCTAGCATTTGATTCCGCACCACTGCAGGATTTCGTCGAACACTTGAAAAGTAACTCAAAAAATCGAGGGAATGCTTGGATAATTGGTTTATACGGATACTTGCCGCGTGAGACCATACATCAAAATGACATTGCCATAAATTGACAAGGTAAGATTTCCATTTATTCATTAGAAGAGGTGTGTCTTTGGAAGCCAGAATTGATTTTCCTTGATATCTAACATAATGCATGAAAGGATCCTTGAGAAAGCATGGGATGACCGGAAAATCATTAGCAAAGACTTCGGCAAAATGTTCTATTTTTCTATATAAACAGAGTCGTTCAAAAAGGAATCCAGAAGATGTTAATCGTAAATGAGAAGATTGGTTACGGAGAAAAAGGAAGCTGGATTCGTATTCACATATATAAGAATTATATAGGAATAAAAAAAATCTCGGATTACTTTTTGAAAAAATGGAAATAGATTTATTTGTAATAATAAGACTGTTACAATTAGAATACTCATGAAGAAAGAACCGCAATAAATGCAAATAAGAAGCATCTTTCACCCGGTAACGAAGGGTTTGAACCAATATTTCCAGATGGGCAGGGTAGGGTATTAGTATATCCGCCGAATAATTTAAATGTGGGAACTTTTCCTCTAAAAAGGGAAATATTGAATGAATGGATCGTAAATTGTAAAATCTTACGATTTCTGCCCCTTCTAAAGAAGACATTAATCGTAGATAAAATGGAATTTCCACAATGATTGCAAATCCTTCTGATAGAATTTTAGAATGCAAATTCTTGTTGTACCCAAAAAATGGATTTTGTTTAGAATCATTAGCAGAAATTATCAAATAATTCAGTTGATACATTGTAGTAATTAAGCGTTTTACAATCAGTAAACTAGATTTATTATCATAACCTATATTTTCCAACAACATGTATCTATTTAAACCATGACCATGAGCAAGTGCATAACTATATTCCCGAAAGATAAGTGGGTATAGGAAGTCATGTTGCCGAAATCTATCGAGTTCTAAATATCCTTGAAATTCCTCCATTTAAAATTAGATGGGGATAAGGGATTTCTTTTGGGTTATTAAATGACACATAGTACGATACAGTCAAAACAGGATATTATAGTAAGAAATAAATAGATATATACCCCGGAACCAGATAAGACTGATCGACGGACTCTTTAGCCTCTCCTTTTCCATCTAATTTAATTGGTTTATGTTCATTCGAGGATAACAAGATGGTTAGAAATCCTTTATTTGTTCAACCCAATCGCTCTTTTGATTTTGGAAAAAAAGGATTTTTATCTTTATCAATAGACTGCTTTTTCTACACATTTACCCCCACACTCTAATGGAGAATAGCTACTAATAATTAGGATTTAAAAAAAAATCGATGATCCACTTATGGGAAAAGCATTTCCCGCATCAAGGACTAATCTATTTTTAACGTTTAATTAGATCGGGTAATCGTTCAAATTAAGAACAGAAGCTCGTTTCTTTTTTTTTTGTTTACCTATAATTGGAGCCATAGGGCTCTATCCATTTATTCACTTAACCCAAAATTTAATTTTATTTTTTTTCGTCAAGAATTTAAACAAAGTTTTGAACCGATCCGCTAAGAATAAAATATTCTCGGAATTCCACATTGATACGACATGCTGCTTTTTCCATTCATTCCTTTGAGGATCAGTCGCGGTTTTACAAGCTCTAGAGATAGTATCGACGAAGACGTTGCTTCATACAAATGTGTAAAAATTGCCAGTCGCACTTAAAAGCCGAGTACTCTACCGTTGAGTTAGCAACCCCCCCCCCCCAAAAAAAAAAAATGTGTAGATCCAATCGGAATAAAAAATTAGATTTAATTGCACACCGAAATCCAAATAGTAAAATAGCAAAAACATTGCTAATCGATTCTGAACATAAAAAAAATAATGAACATATTAGATGCAAATACACTGACTTCTAAAATAAGAATCTAGATTAAGATAAGGATATGGATTAAGTCAAAATTGATGTACTACCACGGATTTAGTTCGTATCTTATCCATTATTATCTTATCCGTTTTTTTTTTTTTTCAATAAAATAAATAAATAATAAATAAATTAATAAATAAATAAAGGCTTCTCGTATCCCAGCAAATCCGACGAATCCGTCGTTTAAATAAAGTAAAATAAAAAAACCAAGTCCATAGATGGAACAGAGGGAAATAGATACATTTATTCATGATCGGATTATATTTGTTTGATACACTGTTGTCAATATGAATGTAAATCTTAAGAAAAGAACACAATGTGGAGAACCATAAATTAAAATTAAAAAAAAAAATTAAATATTGAATTAATATAATAAAATATAAATTATACAAATAAAGAAAAACTAATGACTTGTATTGAATTGGCACTAACTATATATGGATAATAAACATGGATACAAAAGGATGTAAGCGTAAGAATCAATATTCGTAGCAAAGTATCGCAATGCTTGGGTTTACTTAATCCATATAAGTAAAAAAAAAAAATAAATCTTAAATCCCATTTGTTTTTTTTTTTTATTTATTTGTTCATAACATAAAAAAAGTGAAAGTTTCAACTAAAAAACAACTAGTATTGAATTAGCAATAATGTAAATATTTTGGATTTCTAAATCCAACTACTTCGGTTATTCATTTGATCTTTTTTCATCTGTCTTAAATTAAATGAATTTCTATCACTAAAATAAAAATAAATTTTTGTCGTTATAGAAGACGACATTTTTTAGTAGTAGACATTTTTTGGTAGTAATAATAAATAGGTATGAATAGAACAAAAGAGGGGGCTTATATAACTTTGTATAACCTTTTATATACTACCGCCCCCCCTCTTTTGTTCTATTCATTAATTGAATTTAATCTGTTGATTAAGGCAAAGTTCCATAAAAACTCCCGCCTTCTTCGAAATATCATGAACAGTTCCCGTAGGTTGAGCGCCCCTTTCAAGTAAATATAGAATAGCAGGAACATTTAAATAGGTTTGATTCTTTAGCGGATCATAAAAGCCCACTTTCCGAAGAGCTCTTCCTTCTCTTCGGCATCGAGCATCAATTGCAACGATTCGATAAACCACCCATTGGGATAGATGTAGATGAATAATACCCCCCCTAGAAACGTATAAGAGGTTTTCTCCTCATACGGCTCAAGAAAATTCGAAATTATGTCTATGGATCGAATTTGAAATTTTTAATTAGTAATGTCAAATGGATCCATAAAATAATCAAATCAATTAAATATGAGTTAAGTACTTTTTAGTATTCCTTATTATTATCCGAAAAAGAAAATAAAATCATTTGTATTCGCATCCTCATAACTCAAGTTGGATAACTCGCTAATAACCCAAGGAAACCCTTTACTTTAGGTATTTCGTTTATTGAGCGATCTCTAACCACGCACCTTTTTTGTCTTTAGAATCTATTTTGATTCTTAATTAGAATCTATTTATTGAGACAACTGAAAGTGGTATTTCCTTGTTCCAGGATTCTTTATCGTTTCTTTGAATCATTGGGTTTAGACATTACTTCGGTGATTTTTAATCGTTTCAAAAAACGTCAGCAACATACCCTTTTTGTGATTTCTTTTTATCAAAAAATCATACAAATGGTCGATTTGATTCCTGCGCGATACACTTTTAATCGAAAGAGTTTTAGCAATTCCAAGAGGTTTTACTTATAAATTTGAAAATTGGATCCTTTCGATTTTTATATGGAAAATATACTTACGAAGCTGTTTCAACTTATTAATTAACACTAACCCTAGACCCGTTCCCTTAAAAAATGAATCAATACTTTTTTTTACTCGAGCTCCATTAAGATCATGTACTATTTACATCCCAACCCCCGACCTCAAAAAGGAGGGTTCTAGTGAAACAGAACAAACGATGTCGAGCCAAGAGCACCCTCATTCCTATCTAATTAATATAAAAAGAAAATGATGGATGTAAGAATCCACAGACGACCATATCCCTCAAGTCGCACGTTGCTTTTTACCACATCGTTTTAAACGAAGTTTTACCATAACATTTCCTAGTAGGTTGCTGTAAACAGTATGTAATTGATTCCATTATGGACTCATGAATAATCATTGGTTCGTTCGGTACATAGTAATCCATACTTTTATGAATGGGTAATTTCTCAAGAAGTATCAGCACGAATTAAATTTAACCCCATATAATATATAGAAATATAATAAATATTTTTTTAATATATTATTTTATTTTTTCTTTAGAAAATATAAATATTAGAATATAAAAAAATTGAACTAATAAATAACACAAATAAGTTTTTTTTTAATCTGCATCTTGAGGTGACTTGCTAAAATAGATTCACCAATTTCACACTTCTTCGAGTACCAAGGACTCATAAGACATTATTAAAAATATTTAATTGATTGAAAAATTTCCTATTTCACTATCATTACATTATTTGAATAAGGCTTTACAGTAAAAATCGCATTTTGATAATAATAGAGAAAAATTCATATTCGGATTAAACCATAAAAAAAATGTAAATTCTTTTTGTTTTTCACGAGGTGGTGGATAAAGACTGATAGAATAGAGGCTTTGGGTTGTTATTCTTTTTGATAAATCATAATTAAAAGAGGATCCCCATACCTATCAGGTAGACTAAACAAATATCTTTGAAAGTAATTAGAAACATTCTATGTTAAAGGGTAAAGTTAAATATTTAAAATTTAGGGATAACAAATCTATTGTCACAAAACTCAATTGAAATAAAATAAAGTTTTCAATGAATCAATGAAATAGAAGAAATAGAACGATAACAATACATATATATAAGTCTTCGCTCCCTTTCTGCGTAGTTTATTTGACTTGGAGTCAATAATCCGGCTGCAATTATTTCCTAAGGAAAAGCGACTAAGATGTATGAATACACTTTGTCTCAATTGGTACATATCATATATTTACAATTTTTCATAAAAGAAAACACAAAATACTTAAAAACGGGGTTCAAAGAAAAGACATATGTTACGTATGTAACTTGATTTTTTTTTTAATGAAATTCAGACAGCCGCATATATTGAAATTGGTATTTTACATTGACGTTTAACTCCTATCTACTGCGTCAATTCTATGAATATGATGAATCCTAAATAAAAAAAGAATCCTATTAGAGTGTTCCAGACTATTACTATTTTGTATAAATGTAAATTAAAACAAGTACAGATTAAATCATGGCTCGTATTTTTATTTTATGAAGAACTAACTTATTAAATAGAAATATGATTTAATCTATGCTCCCCTCTTACCTGTATACAAATAGATTCAATTACATCTGTGTGTTATTTGAACACGATTCGATTTTTTATTTTTGAAAAAGATATAATTCATATAAGAATCAATCATTATAGGAAAGCAAAATCAGATTATAACCAATCTTATTCTACTCTTAAAAAAAAAAAAAAAATAAGGTTGTTTAAAAAAGGGCAATCTTTCTTTTATTCTGATATAAAATAGAAAATCTATATTCTGATATGATATATATAATATAATAGGTATGCTCTGGGACGGAAGGATTCGAACCTCCGAATACCGGGACCAAAACCCGTTGCCTTACCACTTGGCCACGCCCCATTTTTGATTTCTATTCGACATTAATAAAGACTAATATTGATAGTAGTTCTTCGTCAATTCTAGTCCAAATCTATATAGAATAGATTAGAGTGTTGCTAGGATTTTGAGACATTTAGATAGAGAATTAAACGACATTTATTGATCATTACATACAATTCAATTAAGATATTGTATGAAAGTATGGTTTTGTCTATTCTCTTTTGATTTGAGAATTGAAGGATTTTTGATTGGGTTAATTAAAAAAAAAAATAAGATTATAATAACTCATATTAAGAACTCATCATATTAATAACTCAATCAAAATAAATACAATTATCTTCAAGAACAAAGAAAAAAATGTTTGTTATGCTTAATATCTTTAGTTTGATCTGTATTTGTCTTAATTCTGCTCTTTCTTCAAGTAGTTTTTTCTTCTCAAAATTGCCCGAGGCTTATGCTTTTTTGAATCCAATCGTAGATTTTATGCCAGTAATACCTTTGCTCTTTTTTCTCTTAGCTTTTGTTTGGCAAGCTGCTGTAAGTTTTCGATGAGATCTTTAATACGGTCCTAGAAAAATTCATGATTTATTCTTAAAAAAAAATTCTAACAATTCATAAGATCAGATAAGTCTTATAGTATAACCCTTCGATTCAAATAATTAAATTCTTGGATCGCCACAATAAGTCTGGGCTCCCCCCAGTTCCTCATTCGGACCCTTTTTTACAGTGAAAGAACCTAGTAGATTCCTCCGCAATATCTAATTGCGGGTATGAAAAAGCTTTTGGTAATGAAAGACTTGACTCTTATTACAAATGAATTTCTGAAAATTCTTTTTTATTTCTATAGATTTAGAAAAATAATTTCGTGGTGTCAAAACAAAATAAGGTATGTGGTATAAAAATGGAGAATCTATTATCTTTTTTTCCAAAAAAAATGATCTTGGAGATTGTGTAATGCTTACTCTTAAACTATTTGTTTACACAGTAGTGGTATTCTTTGTTTCTCTCTTTATCTTCGGATTCCTATCTAATGATCCAGGACGGAATCCTGGACGTGAAGAGTGAAGAATAAAAAATAACAATAAAGTTTCTGTTTTCCTTGCTTGATTTTAAAATGTTCTTAGGATTTTATTTATTCCACATTTTTAACTATTAATTAAAATGAAATAAAAAAAAAGACTCGTTGAAAGAGAAATTGAAAGATAAAGAAAAAATACCAAGTCATCCACTAAAGCGGAAAGAGAGGGATTCGAACCCTCGGTACGAAAAACCCGTACAACGGATTAGCAATCCGACGCTTTAGTCCACTCAGCCATCTCCCCAAATTGAAATAAAAAGGATAATTACTAGATTATATTACACAAAAACAGTAAGGCTTGAAAAAGGGCCCTCTCTTTATTATTCAGTATATAATTATTATATAGATATCTAATTATAGAGACATAGAAAAATAGAAAAAACAATATAGAAAATAAAAATCAGTGATTTCATTTAGGTAAAGTAAGGGCTCGAAAGCGATATCTCAACTCCACTATTCCAATGAATATAAATTTAGATATATAACCACCTAATGCCCCAAGAATATTATATATTATATAAACTATAAACTATAAATTATATAGCAATGAATTTCTTATATAAAAAAATTATAGAATTAATAAATAGTAAATAGAAAGTAATAATAAATATATAAATTAAAATTAAATAAATAATAAAAAAAGAGTACCTCTTTGCTTTCGTCTGCAAGATCCTTTTTTACTTTTACTTCCACAGCCCGGCC